TTCTCGGATAGTATTCAAGATCTCATCGAAAACTTACAGCAGCTTGCCAAACAAGGGCTAAGAGAAAAAAGAGCACAGGTATGACCGGCATAATATCTATGATTGGGTTGAAAAAAGCATAGGCCTCGGGCAATTTGGCAAAGAAAAGGCTACTCGAATGAAGGGTGGAATTAAGACAGATACATATCAAACTAAAGGTATTAAGCATAATAAACATTTTGTTCCTGGAGAGAATTTCATTGTTATTGAGTTATTGATATAAGGGAAAAAATGAAGAAAGAAGATAGGCCAAACAAAAAATTCTTCTTTTGTTTTGACCCCAATCAAAAATCTTTCAATTCTCATTTGAGACTTTCAATTCTCAAATGAGAATTGAAAAAATCATCCTTTTCTACAATATCTTAATTGATTTATATAGAATGAGCAAGAAATTCATTTTGATTCTGCATCTACGTGTGTAGAATTCTAGCAACAACCTAATTCTGGGTCTATAGATTCTAAATATGTATAGAATCTAGATAGATCTATCTATCTATATAGATTCTATCTAGATGGGGGCTAAGGTTGACAAATAACCAATAGACATAATAGTATTATTTGTGTCGAATGGAAATCGAAATGGGGACTAAGGTTGACAAATAACCAATAGACATAATAGTATTATTTGTGTCGAATGGAAATCGAAATGGGGCGTAGCCAAGGGGTAAGGCAGCGGGTTTTGGTCCCGTTACTCGGAGGTTCGAATCCTCCCGTCCCACACTTGACTCTTTCATAACAATGTTCTCTTTTCTTTAAGAATCTTCTGTTTCAAAGTGTAATATTGGATACAACGCAGTCCCATCCCACCTTTCTTTCTGATTTCTAATGATTCATATGAAGAATCATATCCTTTTTGGATTCCCACGCGATGCATTCTGAGTCGAAATACCTAAGACGGGTCTCTCTCTTTCCTAAAGCGAATAGGGTATTCAAAATGACTAATTTTAGCTAGATCCTGAATCTGAAACGGGATGAGTCCTTGGTACTTATTTCATCACTAGAATTAAAGCTCCTAAGTCCGGGGTGGAACAAAAAAAAGAGAAAGGTAAGGACGGGATGAGTCGAATTGATTTGGACTAATTTGGCTGTATACCTATACAAGATAGCATCCTGTAAGAAGATCCTTTTTGATTTGTTTCGTTTTGACTATAATCCACATAAAATTGTGTAAATACGCGTTTTTCGCAAACAAAGGTATCAATTTCAACATATGTGTTATATTAGGTCGCATTAAAAAGAATAAACTTCAATATGGAACAGATTTCTTTTCTTTTGATCCAATTGCTTTTATTTGAAATTCATTGTTCTCCAATGAATCATTGGAGAACAATGAAACGATGGGAGGGGATTCAAATATTCTATTTCTATTTCTATTCCATAATGGAATAGAAATAGAATTTCAGGAAAGATTCCTGAACCTGAAATAAACCAAAATATGTATACAAAAAATCCGTATACAATGAGCCGCGTCCAATCCATATGTATTCTTATTTATTGTTTGTTTGACTTTAGGCTTTAGTGGCACAGATATTTCGGTTTCGGTGAAATAGATTTGATTTGTGATCTCTTAAATATACACGATGACTCGCGGTCACTATTCTCCGGTGTATCTTTCTGGATACAGAAAGAGCAGACTCCTACGACTCTGATTGAGAAAATCAGGTGAGAAAATAACGACCTTAATTTTATCTTCCATAGGTCTTTCCTTTTTATTCATCTCCATGAATCCAAACAAATTGGATTTGTTTCTCGACTCGTCTATACGGTTTAAATTGTTGATGATTCAATTGAAAAAGAAACAAGGATTTCTCTTATGATGATCAAATTTGTGTATCTTTCATTAATGAGATATCTGCTAACCCTTTGATATATAATTTAATTACTTGTTTTGATTGTGGCAATTTGTTGATTTGATTGATTTAGAGATCAAACTCATTCTTTCAGGAAAACTTATTTCTAATTCTAATAAGGATCATTCTGTCTCGAAGTAGGAAATTCATGAAAGCATTTTTCATGATTCCTTTCCTTACTTTATATTTAAAAATCTTAAATATTTGAAGGGGTGTGAGATTAGTTAATCTTTTGTATCGAGATCGAGTTACTTGCGACTTTTCTGGGTTATTAGAATAACTTGTTTAGTTAATGGTTCGTTTTATTTGGTTCCTTTATATTTAATCTAATTAAATACTTTTCTTTGGCTTAGTTGTTCAAGAAAGAATTGGATTGTTCATGGGTGATCGTCCCAAACAATACGTTGAAAGTGTCAATATAAATAAGTCTTAAGCAACACATTCTTAGTGTTTTTTAGAAATGTGTGTTCTTCATAGGACAGATGGCGGAATATGGGGTTAAACGGGCCTCTTGCCGATACTTTCCCAGAGAAATAAATGTCTATTCATCCGTATAGAAAAGAAAGGGTATGGACTACTCTACTATGCACTGCACTGAAGGAGCCAATGACTATTCATGATTCCATATTGAATCGTTTCCATACCGATTCCAAATTCCAAACGAGAGGTAGAGGAATGTTATGGTAAAACTTCGTTTGAAACGATGTGGTAGAAAGCAACGTGCGACTTGAAGGACAAGATAGATCTGCTGTGGATTCTTGCACCCACCATTTCCATTTGATTTTATATATCAATGAAGATGCTCTTGGCTCGACATAGTTTGTTCTATGTCACTAGGACTCCCATTTTTGGGGATAGTACATGATGAAGCTCGAGCATAAATTCTTGATTCATTTATCAGAGGGAGGGATCTAGGGTTAGTGCCAGTCAATAAGCTGTTCCAACTTCGTAAGGATATCTTCGATGTAAAAATCCAAAACGTCGAACAAGTTTCAAATCCAAAAGCAAAAAAGTACAATTGTCGGAATGGGTAAAACTTTTTCGATCAAAAGCATATTGTATCATAAAGGATACAATCATTTGTGTAATTCTTCAATAGAAAGAACAAAAGGTATGTTGCTGCCTTTTTGAAACAATTAAGGATCACCGAAGTAATGTCTAAACCCAATGATTCAAAGCAAAGATAAAGGATACCGGAACAAGTAAACGCCATTTTCCATTGTCTCAGTACGAGACAACCAAAAGAGGTTAGAGACGGCTCAAGAAACGTCTAAGGGTTTACCTTAGATCTCTTGGAGAATTACCCAACTTGAGTTATGAGTATGAATGAGATTTCTTTTTCAGTTTTCAGTAATGAAGAAAAAATAAAGAAGACTCAAATCCTAATTAATTGATGATTTTTATGGATCCGTTTTCCACTATATACAGAAATTCGAATCATTCTTTCTCGAGCCGTACGAGGGGAAAGCCTCTTATACGTTTCTAGGGGGGGTATTGTTCATCTATATCTATCCCGATGGGCTGTCTATCAAATCGTTGCAATTGATGTTCGATCCCGAAGAGAAGGAAGAGATCTTCGTAAAGTGGGTTTTTACGATCCGATAAAAAAACAAACTTATTCAAACGTTCCTTCTATTCTATATTTCCTCGAGAAGGGTGCTCAACCTACACGAACTGTTTATGATATTTCAAATAAAGCGGAAGTCTTTAAGGAACTTCAAATTAGTAAAACGAAATAAAATTTCTGAAAAAGAAAAAGGGAATATCTAGTTTTGTATAATTTTTTCTCCACCGTTCCTTTTTTCTTGCTCTATTCATATTTATTCACTATTGCTAACACGCGATCCCATATCATATAGCGACAAAAACTCTATTCTATTGACATGAAATGTCATGAAACGAAAAAAAGGATTGAGTGAATAGTAGTGCCAATCCAACACAAGTCCTTATTTTCCTTATGTTTCTTGTGTTTATGGGATTTGTTTCTCAACATTCAATTCACATTGACAACGGTGTATTGGCCGATTTATAATTGGATCGTGGCTAAATAAATGGATTCACTGTTCGACATCCCATAAGTTTGTTTCTTTCCTTCACTCAAATCAAATGATGAGTTCGACAGATTCGCTGCGACAAAAGGAGTCTCTTCTGAATTTTTTTTTTATAAAAAAAAAATGAGAAAAAAGAAGGTCCGTAAATTAGCCCTATTTATCCGCGAATCTGTTGTAGTTTCATCAGATCTGAACATTTTTACGTTTTTGATTGATCAAAAAATGTTTCTTTTCGATTTGTTGCTGGTTCAATGTTTTGGTTGGGTAAGACAATCTAATCTCTTTGTTCTATTTTTTGGTTTAGATCGTATCTACATACCACAGTTACACGGGTTGCTAACTCAACGGTAGAGTATTCGGCTTTTAAGTGCGGCTATGATCTTTTACACATTTGGATGAAGCAACGGATTCGTCCATATCATTGGTAGAGTTTGTAAGACCACGACTGATCCTGAAGGAGAACGAATGGAAAAAACAGCATGTCGTATCAATGGAGAGCTCTGGGAATATTTCATCCTTAACCGGGGCGGTACAAAATCTTGTTTTGCTTTTGGCAGCGGTACCAAATCAATTCACAGTTGGGTCGTGTGAATAAATGGATAGAGCCCTAATGGCTCCAATGCTAAGGAACCCAAAAGCAACGAGCTTCGATTCATAATTCGAATGATTCCCCGATCTAATTAGACGTTAAAAATAGATTAGTGCCTGATGCGGGAAAGAATTCTCCGATGAGTGGATCGTCGATTCCTTATTTTTCACAAATCCTAACTATTAATTATTCTCTCTATACTAATTATAGAGTACGGAGTGGAGACGAGTGTGTAGAAGAAACGGTATACTGATAAAGAGAATTTCTTCCAAAGTCAAAAGATCGATTGGGTTGCAAAAATAAAGGATTTCTAACCATCTGTTGTAACTATAATGAACACAAACAAATTGGGCGGAAAGAGAGGATCCATTGCTTGGGCTGTACTCCCCGTCTTCGGGGTATCTACTTTTTTACTATGATACCTTGCTCTGACCGTATCGCACTATGTATCATTTGCTAATCCAAGAAATA